TAAGAATGGGTTTCGTTCTAGTGCCCGGAAATAATATTCCAAAGCTTTTGTATGTTCTCCATTGCTTGTGTGTATAAGGCCTATGTTATAGAGTATATAACTTCGATCATAAGGATCAATTTCTGGTCGCGTAGCTTCATAATAATTCTGTAAAGCTTCCGCATAATTTCCTTCGGATTGAGCCGACATCCGTTACGGTCGTTCATTTTATTCAAAAAATCTCCGTTCCAGAACCGTACGTGAGATTTTCATCTCATACGGCTCCTCCCTTCTGTGCATAGTACTAAGGGGAATAAGCCATGGAATCCAAATTTCCCTATTATTCTCATTATGAACTGACAGGAGCTGGTATTTTTACAAGAAATCTCTAGCCAGCCTTCCCGCAAGAGGTTTTTTCTTAACACCAATCAATCGTATTAGTGCTAGATAGAAATGGTAACTCCAACGATTTCTTTGTCCTCAACGCCTACTATTTCCAGGAATTAGTCACTTCAACGATCTTTGATGGTTATACGGGTATCCAAAGTACGAACGAGATGGATGTTTGTTGTCCCAACCATTCTTGTTAGTCCCGATACCGATAAGGAAAAGGGTAATTTATAACAAAGTTTTCGTGTTGTTGATTCCTAGTGTAGTGCTTCTTCCCCTATGCCGCCTATTGGTACTAGTAGAGTAGGATTGACTCACAATACAGAACCTATAGGTGTAACCTTTCGTTCAATACTAAAATCGACAATTCAAGTATCTGAGGCTGGATCAATCGAGGATACACGACAGAAGGAATTGTTCTATCTCCAAACTTTACCTTCACTAAGCGTAGCTTTATTTCAAAAATTTTGTTCTTTCTCGCGTCTTTTTCTCGTAAGACTGAAGTGAGGGCTAAAAAAGAAAAAAACAAGAAAAAAGAATCAAATCACACCATCTCTGTAATAGGTAAATGCCTTTTTTTCTCCTGAAGTTGTCGGAATTATTCGTAATAAAATATTGGCTATAATTGAAGAGGTCTTATCAATAAAATTTCCATTTATCCGAGATCTAGGCATAATTAGCAATCCATTCTATAATTCTTCTCATTACCCCCTCGGGGAAAATGATCCCACAAACAAAGGAATTGTACAGTACAAAATAACATAAAAACAGAAAAATTCTAATAAAAAGATGTATACCCTCTGCTCAAAATGTACCCTTTTCGAACAAAGAGAGATAGGAGACTTTTGAATCAGATTGAATTTTATATAAATTTCGTAGTATACAAATAAATGCACGGAACTATTACTATTTCAACTATTACTATTTCATTTAAGTTGAATAACCAAGGACTTTATTTTACTATGGATTCTTATAACTCGAGTCTGATAACTCGAGAAATTTGGATTTGGTTATGATCCAAAGAGAAAAAGGGATGGAATAATCATTATACAATTGAATGAAATGAAATAGAAAAATCCACGGTACGATTCATGAATTTCTAATAAATAGATCTATGGGGTATATCATAAGAGAAGTTGTTAATAAATATGAAATTTGAAAGGAATTTTTTATTCCTATGGAACCGTTGATTGGTCGTGTCTGTACTGGAATAAAATAATATGAATAACTCGCAATTCACTCGGTTTCTGGTCAATAATAAGATTATGTAGGAGAGATGGCCGAGTGGTTCAAGGCGTAGCATTGGAACTGCTATGTAGGCTTTTTGTTTACCGAGGGTTCGAATCCCTCTCTTTCCGTTTCTGTTAATTCACCAGCGTTACCGACCGCAATATATCAAATCAAATAAAAATTGATATCATTATTCCAACAGCTTTATTTGATAGAGAATCTTTATTCCTAATTACTGTAGTACGCATACGTAAAATACAAATATCGCGGAAAGAGCAAAAAAGAAAAAAAAAATCCTACTACGTATCTATTTGTGATACGTGAATGATAAAAATGCGGATCAAGGCCCTTAGATCTATTTACTTCGTTGAAAAGGGGACATAATTGTCTGAACCCCTTTCCTTGTTATGTTCTTTAGGTTCAAGTCTGACGGGAATAATATTCTACGACTAACAGCTCATTTATTTTTAAGCCGATCCATTTACTATCTATTATTTGATTTACTAATCCTTTATATTGGAATGAGTCAATAGTCAAATGGTTTGGCAATTCCTCGCGAGGGGCTGAAGCAATAGAATTTTGAATCAGAGCTTTCGATCTTTGTTTATCCTTCGTAGTAATAATATCTCGGGGTTTGCAACGATAACTTGGTATATCCACTATACGACCATTAACTAAAATATGTCTATGGTTAACTAATTGCCTGGCTCCAGGAATGGTCGAAGCCATACCCAATCGAAAAAGGATGTTATCCAAACGCATCTCAAGTAGTTGTAGTAAAACCTGGCCTGTTGACCCTTTTGCTTTTCTAGCGATATGCACATATCTAAGTAATTGTCGCTCTGTCAGACCATAATGAAAACGCAATTTCTGTTTTTCTTCTAGACGAATACGATATTGC